ATATATATATATATATATATATATATATAATTTCATTTATATTAATAAATTATTATGTAAATATTCTAATATATTTAAACAAAGTTGGCAGAATAGATGTGAATAATTTAGGATTATTTTATAAGATAGAAATCTTACTTTGTATTTGTAAAGTTAGTTTAATATAAAATGATAAATTGTGGATTTATAGATAAATAAAGTTTACTTTACTATTGATAATTATGATATGTATACAATGTTATAATTATTGGTGATCATCAGTATATAAAGTAATTAATAAAGAAAAAATGTATCCTTGAATAATTCCAATACCAATTTCAAAGATGAAATAACCAATTTGAATTAGTATAACGATAAAGGAAACAGTTATATTATTAGATAATATAGAAATTATAAGATAGTCTCCAATTAAAGTTAAAATAATATGGCCTGCTCTAATATTAGCAGCTAGTCGGATTGAAAGGGTGATGGGACGAACCAAAATTCTTAAGGATTCAATAATAGGGAGAAAAGGAATAAGAAATGTAGGAGTGCCTATGGGAAGTATAAATGCTAATCTAGAGTAAGGGTTATTAGAGTAGGATGAGATAATAAGTGAAAATCAAAGTGGGAGAGACAAGGAGAATGTTATAGCTAAGTGTCTTGTAGTTCTAAAAACATAAGGTATTAATCCCAATATGTTGAAATTAATAATAGTAATAAATAAGGCGGAAACAATTAACCTAAAACCTCCTAAATTTATTCTAAAAGAACGAGTGGTTTGAATATTAATAGCTTGTTTGGGTATATTCATTAGGTTAGATAAGTTTGAAGGGTTAATTCAGAATGAAGAATTAATAAAGAACAAGGATCACAAGGAAATAATCCATGTTATTATGTGTATTGAAAATAAAGTTGAGTTATGATCATCAAAGGAAGAGAAGATGTCTACTATCATTTTATCATTTGTAAGATACATTTATATTTGTTTTTAAAGATTTGTTAATAGAATATAAGTTTGTATTATTTCATCATATAATAGATGTATTAATAATAAGAATTGACCAAAATATAGTAAATAAAAATAATCAGTTGATAGGAGATAGTTGTGGCATGCGAGAAATACTAGAAATATAGTAATTTAAAATTGACAATTTTATGTTATTAATTAACTAATTTCTCAAATATGGTATTAAAGGTAACCCTTTCTGTATGATTGCAAATCATATCTTCTTTAATAAAGTATAATACCTATAATATAATAGTAGTTTTATGCTATTATAAAGAAAAGTTTAAAAATGGGATTTTTTTGGATTATTTAAATATTAAATGATTTAAGGCCAAAATTTTTGATAACAGTGTAAAAGTACCCCCCCCCCTGGAGGGCTGTTTTTTTTTCTGGAAAGGTAATGAATAATAGGAAAATGAGATGTTGTATGTATTATTATATAATATTTCTATATAAATACCGATAAATTTCTTTATAATGATTTAATGGTATGGGTAGGAATGTCATTATAAATTGGGTTATTAAGATTAGAGTTATTTTGTTAGAAAAAGAGAGTGATTGGCATGGGTGTTGTTAGGTGAGGAGAGTAAATAATAGTGGTTCTCATTCCGCGTAGATCTCAAATCATATGCTAGATAAATGTTTAGAGTGAATTATATACACGGCGCAATAGAGTTAGGGGAATATAAAAATGGGAGTCTTCGAGATATGTCTAATAGACTTGCGTAAATTTGATGATGCTTATTATATACATGCATAATGAAAAAGATGTGTATGAGAGAAAGATTTTAAGTTAAAAAAACTGAAGACTTTCAAGGTCTTTAATAAATAATATGTTTAAATCTTGAAAAACGATTATACATATATAGATGAGCTGGTGATAGATTATGTTTATACTTTCGTTTTTAATTTGGCTTTGGTTACAATATAAGTTTTTATTAGATTTATACATGCTAGATTTTTAAGTAGTCGATTTATCTAAATCAATATACTTTCTTTAGTTTAAAATTAGAGCAAGTAATTGTATTAAGTTAGCATTTTGTTAAGATTTAAGAGATAGATTACGCAGTATTTATTATTATACAATGAATGAGAGTTTGATATAGTTAATGTAAATTAGAAGTGGGTAAATTGGTGCCAGCATCTGCGGTTATACCAATACTTTAAATTTATATAGGTGTAGTATAAAATAAAGTAATAATATTAAGGTTAGGATCAATAAGGATAATAATTGTAAGTAAAATTTAATTGTTATAATTGATTATATGATCCTAATAGTTAGAATCTTTGAAAATAAGAAGAAAAACTAGGATTAGAGACCCTACTATTCTTTATTTTAAAAATTTATTTACTTGAGGAGTAAGAGTGAATAGAATATAAATTATCTATACTTGAAACTTAAAAGGCTTGGCGGTGTTATATATCCTTCCAGGGGAGCTTGCTTATTAATTTGATAATCCTCAATTTATACTTACTTTTTTTAGATAAACAGTTTGTGTATTGCTGTCGTCAGTTTATTTTGTAAAAAGATTAGAAAAAACTTCATAATGATTAGATTATGATGTCAAGTCAAAATGCAGCTTATGAAAAAGGTTTATAAAGTGAGCTACGATTTATAATATTTAAACTAATTAAATTATGTAATTGATTTATGAAGTTGGACTTGGTAGTAACAAGGTATTTAAATAGTGAGTCTTTGTGAATTAGGTTTTGTGACGCGTACATATCGCCCGTCGCTCTTGTTGGAAGATAAGATAAGTCGTAACATAGTAGGGGTAGTGGAAGCTGTTCCTGGGCGGATATGCAAGATTTAACATAAATAATGTGTCTCACTTACATTGAGAAAATGGTTTGTATAAATCAATCTTGAAAGATAAAGTGGTTTAATAATATAGGCTTGTAATTTAATATAAATTGTTTGTTGATTAGTATTAGAAGTATAGAAATATTGTGGGTAAAGTACTGTAAAGGAAAAATAATTTAGTTATTAGTAAAAGTTAAATTTTGTACCTTTTGCATAATGGGTTGATGATATATTTATTATTTATGTAATTATCTCGAATTAAAAAGATTTATTTATTAAGAACATGTTAACGTTGTAAAGTTATATGGTGATTAATAAATGGTAATGAAATGTTAGTCGTTTTTTAGGATAGCTAGTTTATTGGTAAAGGTATTTAAGTGCTATAGTATTAGTATAATATGGGTATATTTTAATGCTAGTTTATTATATAGGGGATAAGCTTTATATAAATTTATAGAATTTTGTTATTATTTATTAAATTAAAAGTAGGGTTAATGTGTTTTTCTTTAAGAGGTTAGATAATGTATAAATTAATATTCAGTAGAAAGCCAATAAATAACTGTTAATTTAAGTAGTTAAATATAATGTTAATATGAGTATTAAATAATTTGTTAAATTTATATAATTAAAATTGTAATGATTTATATTGTAATGAAATAATGAAATAAAATAAAGGAATTCGGCAAATAGTAATCTCGCCTGTTTATCAAAAACATGTCTCCTTGTAAAAGATAGATAAGGAGTCGGGCCTGCTCGGTGAAAATTTTTAACAGCTGCGGTATTTTAACTGTACTAAGGTAGCATAATAATTTGCCTTATAATTTGAGGCTAGAATGAATGGTTTGACGAAGGTTTATCTGTCTCTATTTTATTTTTTAGAAATTAATTTTCATAGTGAAAAAGCTTGAATTTTTTAAAGGGACGAGAAGACCCTATTGAGCTTGTAGTTTTTATATAACTATATTATTAATTTATATAGTTATTTATAAACTTTAGTTGGGGTGACTAAGGAATAATATAAGTAACTTCCTTAGAGTAAAGATTGTTAAATAAAGTAACCAAATTTAATATTGCTTATAATATAGTTACCATAGGGATAACAGCGTAATTTATTTAGAGAGTTCATATTGAAAAATAAGATTGCGACCTCGATGTTGGATTAAAGTAACCTTGAGGTGCAGAAGCTTCAGTGGGTAAATCTGTTCGATTTTTAAAACTTTACATGATCTGAGTTCAGACCGGCGTGAGCCAGGTTGGTTTCTATCTTTTAAAGATTTTGATCGCTTCTTTTAGTACGAAAGGACCAAGGAAAGCTAAACAATGTTTACAATAATAATGCTGGATATACATTAAAGGTTTTACTAGTTGGAAAAGCGAGAAACACAGAAGGATAACCTTATAATTTATAACATCAATATAATCCGTTCTTTCCGGCGCAGTGTTTTTGAATTACTTTTAGTTGGTTATAAGGATAATTACACTTATATAATATACATGTTTATATATAATAGTGAAAATAGAGAAATAATATAAGGATGATGTATAAAAATTTTATTAGTATATAAAGTATGTTTGTTTTCCAAACAAAAGGTTTAGTAAGTCTAAATAAAATATTTAATTAAGGTGGCAGATCAGTGCATAGAATTTAAGATTCTATTAGGGAGTAGTTACTCTTCTTAATATCACGAAGAAACATAATCTAATTTCGGTTTACAAGACCGATGTTTTAATTTAAACTATAGTGACAGGTATGATTATAAGAGGAGAATTACTATTGGCTATTTTTATTTATATGAGAGGTGTATTTGTGCTACTTTTTCAATGAAAGCATATTTTGAATATTTTATTAAGGTTTGAAATTATGATATTGGGTATCATTTTTTCTTTTTTATTAACATGGGGTCTATATAGGAATGATTATAGAATTATAATAGTTGTGGTTGTTTTTGGCGTATGTGAGGCTAGATTGGGGTTATCTTTATTAGTGAGATTAATTCGTGTTCATGGAAATGATTACGTAAGTTCTTTAAGATTATATAAATTATAGGTTTATTAGTGAGAATAGGTGGATTATTATTTACCTTTAGGGTAATATCATGAGAAATTCGGTTCTGGTGAATAATGATTATGTGTTTTATATGTTTAAAATTTTTAAGTGTAGAAAGATGGGGGGTTAGTATATGTGAAGTACTGTATTGTGATAGTATAAGAGGGATATTAGTAGTGTTAAGTCTGTGAATTAGAGGTTTGATATTCTTGGCTAGTATGTATTCGGTTAAGTTTATAAAAAACAAAAGGTTGACGTTCTCATATACTGTTGTGATTTTAAGATTAGTGGTTTTATTATACTTTTTGAGGGCTCATATTATATATTTTTATATTTTTTTTGAAATTTCATTAATTCCTACATTAATACTAATTATTGGGTGAGGGTATCAGCCTGAGCGGCTTCAGGCTGGTGTTTATATAATACTATATACGATTAGGGCGTCATTACCTTTATTAGTAGCATTGGTTTTAATTAGAAGGGTAATTGGTAGTTATAATATGTTATTGGTTAGCTATTTAAGAAATATTGGTTTGATGTATAAAGCAAATGTTTTATGGTTTTTAGGGGTTATGGGGGCATTTCTGGTAAAATTGCCTATATTTTCGGTTCATTTGTGATTACCAAAAGCCCATGTAGAGGCTCCTATTGCTGGGTCAATAATTTTAGCAGGGGTATTACTTAAATTAGGGGGATATGGAGTATTGCGAATATTATATACTTACTTTTTAAATAATTTATTGTTGAGTAGGGTATTCATTGTTTTGTCTATTTGAGGGGGTGTTGTAACTGCTGGTATTTGTGTAGGGCAGAGTGATATTAAGTCTTTAATTGCATATTCATCTGTAGGGCATATAGGATTAATGTTAGGTGGATGTTTAACTAAGTTTATGTGAGGGTGAGAAGGAGGAATGTTGATGATAATTTCACACGGTTTTTGTTCTTCTGGGTTATTTTGTCTAGCTAATTTAATGTATGAGAAACTTAAAAGTCGTAGGTTGTATCTTTGTGGGGGTATGGTAAATGTAAGGCCAGTGGTATGTCTATGATGGTTCTTATTTTGTATTGGGAATATAGGAGCACCCCCTTTTATTAATTTGGTAAGGGAGGTTATATTGTTTTGTTGTATATACATATATAGTAGATGGTTTATTATTACTATTATTATTATAGTATTTGTAGGGGGTTTATATAATTTGGTTATGTTTGTGAGAACACAACATGGGAGAATTATAAGATTTAGAAATAGATGGATTGCAAATTGTTGTAGAGAATATTTATTATTAGTACTTCATTTTTATCCTATATTATTTTTTATTTTAAATATTGGGTATTTAAATAAAATTTTTTTGTTTTATAGAGTAGGCTAAGTAGGCGGTAACATGAGGTTAAGGAAGGTACTTTATTATGTTTAAGTTATTAGGAATTGAGTTGTGTTTTAGTATTATTATATTTAGTTGGTGCACTGTAATGATTGTGATATTGATTTATCTGTCATTAAATAATGTTTGTATCTTATTTACATGAGAAGTTTTGAGTTGTATAAGGAGAGAAGTGAGATTTGATTTAGTAATTGATTGGATGAGATGCAGGTTTAGGTGCTTAGTTTGTTTTATTTCTGGATGTGTTATAGTTTTTACTATGTCTTATATAAAAGGTGATGTTAATTTACATCGTTTTGTATTGACTGTTATATTATTTGTATTATCTATAAATTTTTTAATTTTTATTCCTAGGTTAATTTCACTTTTGTTAGGGTGGGATGGGTTAGGTTTAGTGTCATTTTGTTTGGTAATCTATTACCAAAATAGGAAATCGTTGGCTGCTGGAATGTTAACTGTTTTAATAAATCGGGTAGGAGACTGTTTTATTTTGAGGGCTGTAGCAGCTATAATTGTATTAGGTCACTGGAACATTCTTTGCATTTGAGAGTTTAATGGTTTTATGTGAATGAATTTATTTGTTATAGTGGCAGGTATAACTAAGAGGGCTCAGATTCCTTTTAGTAGATGATTGCCAGCTGCAATAGCAGCCCCTACTCCTGTGTCAGCGTTGGTGCATTCTTCTACTTTAGTGACTGCGGGTGTATTTTTATTTATTCGATTTTTTAGTTATTTAAATTCTTTTAATTGATTTAATAGGTTTATAATTTATATTTCGATCATAACTACCATTATGTCAGGAATTTGTGCATTATATGAATACGATATGAAGAAAATTATTGCTTTATCAACGTTAAGTCAATTAGGGGTAATAATAATATCTTTAGGGTTAGGTATACCTATATTAGCTCTTTTTCATCTGTATACGCATGCTATATTTAAGGCTTTACTATTTATATGTGGGGGTAATATTATTCACTCTTATAGAGGTAAACAAGATATGCGTCAAATTAATAATGTTTCTAATTTATTACCAGTAACCAGGATGTTTTTAAATATTTCAAATATAGCGTTATGTGGGTTACCTTTTTTGGCTGGTTTTTACTCAAAGGATTTAATTATTGAGTCATTAATTGTTGGCAATATAAACATAGTAATATTTTTGTTAGGAGCTTTTGGGGTGTGTTTAACAGTATTATATTCTATACGTTTTTCTTTTTTTATTATCTGGGATAACCAGAGATCTGAACCTTATAGAAATATTAGTGACAATGATATAAAGATGTTTTTTCCTATATCAATGTTAGTACTAGGGGCTTTATTTGGTGGTTATTTATTTCAAGAGTTATTTAGGTTATTTAATGTAAGTTTCTTTTTATTTTCTGGAATAAAATTGATAGTACCATTGTTAATTATTATAAGTATTATGTTTTCTTTTGGGTTTTGGGATAAAGAGGGAGTAAAATTTAATTATGGATATATAAATTACTTAAATAGGAGTATATGATTTTTGTCTAGATTTATTTGTTTTCCTAGATTAAAAGGATTTAAGTCTTTAAGTAATAATAGTTTAAAAGTAGTAGATATGGGATGATTTGAAGTTTTAGGGGGTCAAGGAATTTTTAGTATAAATAAGTTCATGTTTTTAAGATTGGAATATTGATTAATATTAATATTTAATTGTTATGTAATTATTTTTGTAGTTATATTATTTGTTTTTTAGTTCAGATAGCTTAATCCAAGAGCATGACGTTGAAGGTGTTAAGGTGGTTGTAAGGACCTTTGGACAAATAAACAAGGGTGTAATAACACCTAAGTATGAGCCGAAATCATATATGATTATATCATTTCTTGTTTGATAAAGTAAGCTAAAAGATAAGCTGTTGGGTTCATACCCCAAAAATGAATAAAATTCCTTTATTATAATAATAAAAATAGTTTAGTAGTATCTAATTATTCTTCTCTTATAGCATATAATCATTTAATAAAATAATTTATGTTTACAATTTCAAGGGTAATAGGCATAAATGAGTGGTTTGCTCCGCAGATTTCAGAACATTGACCATAAAATAAACCAGGTCGGTTAGGGTATAGTATTAGCTGGTTGAGTCGCCCAGGAATAGCGTCTACTTTAACTCCGAGTATAGGGACTGTTCAAGAGTGGATTACGTCTGCGGAAGAAACAATAATTCGTGTATTTGTTTTTATAGGTAAAATTAGGTGATGGTCAGTCTCAAGAAGTCGATAATCGCCAAGGTTGAGTTCATTAGTAGGGATTATATAGGCATCAAATTCAATATCGAGAAAGTCGGAATACTCATAACTTCAGTATCATTGGTGGCCTATAGTTTTGATGGTTAGTAGAGGGCTATTAGTTTCATCAATCAAATAAAGTAAGCGTAGAGAAGGTAAAGCTAAAAAAAGTAGAATCAATGCAGGGGCAACAGTTCAAATAGTTTCAATTTTTTGCCTTTCTCTAATGTTTAGGCAGGAAAATTTATTGGCTATGAGAATTGATGATATATATATAACTATGGTAAGAACTATTGTAATTGCAAATATAGCGTGATCATGAAAAAAAATAATTTGTTCTATTAAGGGTGAACAAGCGTCTTGAAATCCTAATTGTCCTCAGTAGGTCATGGCCAGTGAAGTAATTATATTACAGTCTTTTAATTAACAGTTAAATGCCTCTAGTTTGGCTTTTCACTGTATATATATATATATATATATATATATATTTCTGTTTTATAAATAAAATATAAATTTATTAAGGGTAATAATGATACTTAAAGGTTTAATTTTATTGAAAATAGAGAGTATAGTTAACAAATTCTTATAGTGTAGAAAGCACATTAGATTTTCAATCTTTTAGTACACTGAGGTGTTGGGAATAAGTGTGAGGTGGTCGATTTAAGTCGGTAGATTGTAAATCTATGAATGAGTTATATAACTTTCTCATGGTTTTGTAGTTTAAAATAAAACGTTAAGTTGCAAACTTAAATATATAATTAATTATTAAAACTTTTAGGATAATTAAAAATTGTAATCTATGTTATAGAATGTTACTACATTAAATATAAATGGCACCTGTCTCTGATAGTCTATGGAAATCTACAGGGAGTCGATTATCTCACTCTAATGATGGGGAAAGATGGTTAGATCAAATTACTGTACGTTGGGAAATTAATCTTTCCCAAACAATAAAAATAAAAAATAATACCCTAGTAAGAGAGAGTATAGAACCTATTGATGAAATCATATTTCATTTTGTATAACAATCTGGGTAGTCTGAATATCGGCGAGGTATACCAGCTAAACCTAAGAAATGTTGAGGAAAGAAAGTAATATTTACACCAAGAAATATGGTTAGAAAGTGAGTTTTAGTTCACTGTTGATTGAGGGTTAATCCTGTTAATAGAGGGTATCAGTGATTAAACCCAGCAAATAGGGCAAAAACAGCTCCTATTGATAATACATAATGAAAGTGAGCCACTACGTAATAGGTGTCGTGAAGTATAATATCAAGAGAGGAATTAGATAGAATAATTCCAGTTAAACCTCCTACAGTAAATAGGAAAATGAAACCTAAAGCTCATAATATTGATGTATTATATTTAACAGGGGATCCATAGATTGTAGCTAATCAACTAAATACTTTAATTCCTGTTGGAATAGCAATAATTATTGTGGCAGAAGTAAAGTAAGCACGAGTGTCTACATCTATACCGACTGTAAATATATGATGGGCTCAAACAATAAACCCGAGGAGACCAATAGATAGTATAGCGTAAATTATTCCTAAGGTTCCGAAAATTTCTTTTTTAAGAGAGTGATGAGAAACAATATGAGAAATAATACCAAAGGCTGGTAAAATGAGAATATATACTTCGGGGTGACCAAAAAATCAAAATAAGTGTTGATATAAAATAGGGTCTCCTCCACCTCTTGGGTCGAAGAAAGTGGTATTAAAGTTTCGGTCTGTAAGTAATATTGTAATGGCTCCTGCTAAAACAGGTAATGATAGAAGAAGTAAGATAGCAGTAATAAAGACAGATCAGGCAAATAAAGGTAAGCGTTCTATAAGTAAACCTTCTCATCGTATATTAATAATGGTTGTAATAAAATTAATTGCTCCTAGAATAGAAGAGATACCAGCTAAATGCAGTGAGAAGATAGCAAGATCAACTGAAGGTCCAGCATGAGATAGATTACTTGAGAGGGGTGGATAGACGGTTCATCCTGTACCGGCTCCTCTTTCAACTGCTGAGGACGCTAAAAGGAGTGTTAGTGATGGAGGTAGCAATCAGAATCTTATATTATTTATTCGTGGGAATGCTATATCAGGTGCTCCTAGTATGAGAGGGACAAGTCAGTTACCAAAGCCCCCAATTATAATAGGTATAACTATAAAGAAAATCATAATAAAACCGTGTGCAGTAACTACAACATTATATAATTGGTCATCATTTAGTAATGAGCCGGGTTTACCTAATTCGGTTCGAATTATTAATCTTAGTGAGGTACCAACTAATCCTGCTCAAATACCAAAAATAAAGTATAGAGTTCCAATGTCTTTATGATTTGTTGAAAATAATCATCGCATACATTATAATAATTATAATTAGAGGGTAAATAATAAAGCTACTTAATAAGTTAAGCGTAATTAAAGGGTTAAATAAGTTTATTGAAGGGGTAGGAGTAAATATCAAGTAGGATTTAATTATTAATATAAGGCTTATGTTTAAGTAAAAATATAAACTAATAAGAGTACCTAAAAGAAGCAATACAGTGACTATTATTATCTTTATATTAACAAGAGAGATGAGGATTGTTAATTTAGATATAAATCCTAAAAGAGGAGGCAAACCTGCAAGGGATAAAATAAGTGAGATTGTATCTAAGGTATCTTTTTTGTTAGTTTGGGTTAATATAAATAGGTGATTGCCTGTAGTTATTCTTAACTTATTAAATAAGGGTAAAGAGATGATAATATAAATAATAAAATATGTGACAGTCAAAGTACTATTGATAAGGATTATTGATAATATTCAACCTAAGTGGGAAATAGAAGAATAAGTTATAATAAGTTGCAGATTAGTTTGATTCAAGGCTATTAGGCTGCCTACAATTGTAGATGAAATAGAGATTAATATCAAAGGGGACAGATTTGTATTTAATAATGTGAGCATAAATAAGGGTGCAATTTTTTGTCATGTTAAAATTATAAATAAAATAAGTCATGATATTTGTTTTGTAATTCTGGGAAGTCAAAAATGGAGAGGTGCCCCTCCTAGTTTTATGATTAGGGATATTATAATAAAAGTACTAATGATTGTGTTAGTAAATATAGAATACCAAGACATAGTTAGGAAATATATAATAATTGAAGAGATAATTAAAACACTAGAACTAACACTTTGGATAATAAAATATTTGATAGAGGCCTCTGCTTCTAAAACTTTCCCTTTGATATTAATTAAAGGTAAGAAACCTATAAGATTAAGTTCTAAACCTATTCACATAGTTAACCAATGTGAGGATGAAAGTGAGAATAGAGTTCCTATAAGCATAATTATAAAAAATAAAAAATTAGAAGGAAAAAATTTATTGTTCATAAAAGGTAGAACAGTTCGAGCTGCTCAAAATAAAGTTAGCAGCTTTATTTTATACCTAATTACCTTTAAAGCTATTAAGGATTATAGTAATCATTATCTAGATTAAAAGTCTAGTGCTTAAAATTCGGCCACTTAATATATATATATATATATATATATATATATATATATATATATATATTTCATTATTATAAAGAAAAGTTTAAAAATGGGATTTTTTTGGATTATTTAAATATTAAATGATTTAAGGCCAAAATTTTTGATAACAGTGTAAAAGTACCCCCCCCCCTGGAGGGCTGTTTTTTTTTCTGGAAAGGTAATGAATAATAGGAAAATGAGATGTTGTATGTATTATTATATAATATTTCTATATAAATACCGATAAATTTCTTTATAATGATTTAATGGTATGGGTAGGAATGTCATTATAAATTGGGTTATTAAGATTAGAGTTATTTTGTTAGAAAAAGAGAGTGATTGGCATGGGTGTTGTTAGGTGAGGAGAGTAAATAATAGTGGTTCTCATTCCGCGTAGATCTCAAATCATATGCTAGATAAATGTTTAGAGTGAATTATATACACGGCGCAATAGAGTTAGGGGAATATAAAAATGGGAGTCTTCGAGATATGTCTAATAGACTTGCGTAAATTTGATGATGCTTATTATATACATGCATAATGAAAAAGATGTATATGAAGGTAATACATAGTGGTGTATGAGCACGTAAATTTTTGATGTTTGAGGAATAGGTTCAAATCCTTTCTTTGTAATTAGAATAAATATATGTGAAGGGAGCTTCAGGGACTAAATTAGGTTCTAACATGTTAGTTGAGTTATTGTCGGGTGTTGTATCTTGTGTATGTGCATTATTAGCTGTAGCTTTCTTTACTTTACTAGAGCGAAAGGGGTTAGGTTATTTTCAGCTGCGAAAAGGACCTAATAAGGTGGGTTTGATAGGATTACCTCAGCCTTTGGCGGATGCAGTAAAATTGTTTAGTAAGGAGTTAGTAAAACCTACATTAGTTAATGTTTTTCCTTTTTTGATTTGTCCTTCTATAAGTTTATTTTTAGCTTTAGTTTTATGAATTATTTATAGTAATTATTTTGTTTGTAGAATAGGCGGGTTGAGTATACTCTTATTTTTGTGCGTTTCAAGGTTGGGTGTTTATAGAGTGATAGGGGCTGGTTGGTTTTCAAATTCTAAATATGCATTGTTAGGATCTGTTCGGGCTGTAGCACAGAGCATTTCTTATGAAGTGAGAATATCATTAATTTTAATAAGGTGTTTATTATTAGTAGGAAGCATGAGGTTAAGGGTAATTATAAAATATCAGTTTCTTGTGTGAGTGTCATTTATTAATTTTTTTATAATATTAATATGGTTTGTTTCTTGTGTTGCTGAAACTCATCGTGCTCCTTTTGATTTTGCAGAAGGGGAATCGGAATTGGTTTCTGGGTTTAATACAGAGTATGGAGGAGTGGGGTTTGCTCTTTTATTTATAGCAGAGTACGGTAATATTTTATTTATAAGAGTGTTGGTCATTGGTTTATTTTTTGGAGGAGTAATTTATTTAGGTTTATGGGGGATAGGATTGTGTGTTTTAGTAAGGTTAGTGGCTTGGTTATTTATTTGGGTTCGGGCGAGTTATCCTCGATATCGTTATGATTTATTGATATATTTAATTTGAAAGAGGTATCTACCTAGTGTATTAAGTATCTTGATATTTATAGTGAGATGTGTTTATATTCTTAATAGTTAACAAGAAGTAGTTTAAATAAAATATTAACATTGGAAGTTAGAGATTAAGTGAAACTTATTTCTTGATATGAGTTTATTATTTTTAGTATCAATGGGATTTTCTATAAGTAGTTTATGTATGATAATTATTCAGCCATTAAGGTTAGGTTTCATACTAATGTTGATAGTAGTTTGTGTTGGAGGTATAGTGAGAATAGTAGTGTTTTCTTGATATGGTTATTTACTTTTTTTAGTGTATGTTGGAGGGATATTAGTTATATTTATATATGTAATTAGTTTGATTCCTAACCTAATTTTTTTGTCAAATAAAGTTTTCATGTATTTCTTTTTTATTTTATTTGGTTTTATAATAATAAATTATTTTGTAATGAAAGAAATGGTGAGAGAAGAAGTAAAAAATATAAGTTTATTAGATTTTGTAAGTAATAGGATAGGAGGAAGGGGAACTATTATAATATATGACAATTTTATATGTTATGTATTGTTGGCTGTTATTTTATTATTTGTTTTAATTAGAGTAGTTAAGATTTGCTATTACTGTGAGGGACCTCTTCGGGTTTTTAAGTTTAAGTAAAAATATGCTAAGTTCATTACGAAAAAGACATCCTGTTTTAAAGATTGTTAACGGGGCTTTAATTGATTTGCCTGTACCTGTTAATTTATCTGTTTGATGAAATTTTGGTTCTTTATTAGGACTTTGCTTAATTGTACAAGTCCTTAGAGGTTTATTTTTGGCTATACATTATACTTCTTGCGTTGAAATGGCTTTCGATTCGGTAATTCATATTATGCGGGATGTAAATTATGGTTGGGTTTTACGGTACATTCATGCTAATGGAGCGTCTTTTTTCTTTATTTGTTTATACTTTCATGTTGCTCGGGGGATTTATTATGGGTCTTATGTGTTAATAGAAACTTGAAATATTGGTGTAGTGTTATTATTTTTAGTTATGGGTACGGCTTTTGTAGGTTACGTATTACCTTGAGGTCAAATATCTTTCTGAGGTGCTACAGTAATTACTAATTTGTTATCTGCTATTCCATATGTAGGGGAGATAGTAGTGTATTGAATTTGAGGGGGCTTTTCTGTAGATAATGCTACTTTAAGGCGGTTCTTTTGCTTTCATTTTTTATTGCCTTTTGTATTGATAGCGTTGGTTGTAATACATTTTTTATTTTTGCATCAGACAGGGAGAAATAACCCATTAGGAATTAATGGAAACTTAGATAAAATTCCTTTTCATCAATATTACAGTTATAAAGATTTATTAGGTTTTTTTGTTATATTACTATTATTGATTGAGATTAGTATATTATTTCCGAATGCTTTAGGTGATTCTGAGAATTTTATTCCTGCTAATTCTTTAGTAACTCCACTACATATTAAACCTGAGTGATATTTTCTTTTTGCTTATGCTATTTTACGTTCAATTCCTAGAAAGTTGGGAGGGGTAATTAGATTAGTTATATCCATTTGTGTATTATTTTTTTTGCCTTTTTTACACATTAAGGGGTGTCGAGGGTGCAGGTATAATGTTTTTATACAATTAAATTTTTGAGCAATAATTGGGTGTTTCTTTTTATTAACTTGAATTGGGGGTTGTCCAGTAGAATACCCTTATGAGTTTATTGGGCAGATTTTAAGTGTTATATGGTTTGGGGTATTTTTAATTCGGCCTTTTTTAGACTTGTTATGATTAAATATTTTAGATTATTAATTTTTAGGTTATGGTTTTAAACTGGGTTAATAAAAGTTTTGAAAACTTTTAAGAAGTGTTCGATTCACTTAAAAACTTTATATTTTTAAATACATAAGAATATACTTAATTTATAAAATTATTTTATTCAATCTAAAGAACCTTGATTTCATTCATGGAATAAACCTAATAGTAGAATTATAAGGAAAATTATGCTACTTGTTAGGGGTCAATGAGTGTTTGAATTTATAATATTTGTAGTTAAGGGTAGTAAAAGGATAATTTCTACGTCAAAAATTAAGAAAATTACGGCTAAAAGAAAAAATCGTATAGAGAAAGGAGCGCGAGTATGGATAGAGGGGTCAAACCCACACTCAAAAGGTGAGTTTTTTTCGCGGTCTGAGTAAGATCGTTTGTTAATAATTAAGCCTAGAAGAAGAAGAGCGATATTGATAAGTAGTAAGATTAATAAATAGGTTAAAATAGTAATCATAAACACAGGAGTTTCTTGAAGTACATACTATACTTATTATTCAGTGTTGTGGTGATAAGGAATTAAGAACCTCATCAATAGATACAAGTATATAAAATCAATCAGACAACATCAACGAAGTGTCAATATCAAGCAGCGGCTTCAAAACCAAAGTGATGATTTGTAGAGAAATGGTGAATAATAATTCGAAATAAACAAACTAAAAGAAATAATGACCCAATAAGTACGTGTAGGCCATGAAATCCTGTGGCAACAAAAAAAGTAGAACCATAAACACTATCTGAAATGGAGAAAGGGGCTTCTATGTATTCTTCTGCTTGTAATAGTGAGAAATATAAACCCAAGATAATAGTAAGGGCCATTGATTGGGTTGCTTCTATATGATTTCCTCCTATCAAAGAGTGGTGGGCTCACGTTACTGTAACACCAGAGGCTAGAAGAATTGCAGTATTTAATAAGGGGATTTGGAAAGGGTTAAGTGGGTTGATATAAATTGGGGGTCAACAAGCTCCAATTTCTGTATTTGGGGCCAAGCTGCTGTGGAAGTAAGCCCAAAAGAAAGCAAAGAAAAAGCAGACTTCTGAAGTAATAAATAAAATTATACCTATACGTATACCGAGAGAAACTTTTGTAGTATGATAACCTTGGAATGTTCTTTCGCGTACAATATCTCGTCATCACTGAAATATGGTTATAAGAACTAAAAATAAACCTAAAAGTAAAGTAATAAAGCCATGATTATGGAATCAAGAAGTTAAGCCTACTGTGAGAAATATAGCGCCTAGAGAACCGGTTAAAGGTCAAGGGCTATACTCAACTAAGTGAAAAGGGTTTCGGATCAT